TAGTAAACTACTATACTAATAGAACTTACCCTATAAAACTCTATAATCCAATTTGATCTGTTTGAATCATTTTTCTAAGTTAGAAGTTTAAGTTAATTGAAGAAGTTCCTTTTGCTCAATCAATTATTCTCCCCTAATCCTTTCTCTCTTTTTGTTTGTCCACAACTTCCTATGAATCTAAACAAAAGAGTTCCGGTGGACCCGGAAAGGAAGGAATGGTAATCTTTGACGAACAGGAGAAAAAATCATTATTATTATAAAGACGACACAAGAAAAAGGATTTTCCCCTTTTTTCTTGTGTCGAATAGAAGATTCGTAAGACTAGTAATCCCTCCTAAAAGGATTTCTTTCTTTCATTTTTCCCATCCTTGTATTCTCTTCTTTTGTTTTGTATGCCTATTGTCTATTACTAAGAATAGGATTCAAGTAATGAATTCCAGGCATCCCGCAAAACGAAAAAGAAAAAATATAAACAAAGCAACAAAAGGGGTTTACAAATCCATACAATTATGTATGGATCAACAAAAATTTAGTACTTTTTACCAACTTGATGTTAAGGAATCTCCGCACCTAGAAATTCATTTCGTACAATTGAACCTTTTCAAACTGTTTCTTTTTAAGAACCAAAAATATTTGTGCCAAAATAACAGATGCCAAGAAGAACAAAAGACCTTGGACCCGCAATGGGTCTTGAAGCACTATTTCCGCATCTCCCTGACCAAAGCCTCCCACATTGGGATTGCTTGTTAATGGTTGATCAAGCTTGATGGATTCACCCTCTGAAACAAGAAGTTCTGGTCCTGGAGGTATAATATTAACCACTTGATGTCCATCCGATGCATCAACTATGGTTATTTCGTATCCCCCTTTTTCTTTACGTACTATTCTGCTTACTATACCTGCTGATGTAGCATTATAGACTGTATTGTTACTTTTGCTACCATCAGGATAAATCTGACCCCTTCCTCTGTTCCCACCTACGTATATGGGATATTTTAAGAAGTTAACGTCTTTCTTCGTAGCAGGGTCGGGGGAAAGAATGGGGAAGACGATTTCACTATATTTCTGACCGGGAACAGGACCTATCACAATAATATTTCTTTTATTGGGACGATAACTCTGAAAAGACAGATTTCCTACCTTTTCTTTCAACTCGGGAGAAATACGATCAGGGGGGGCTAATTCGAATCCGTCGGGTAAAATGAGAACAGCCCCTACATTCAAAGCCCCCTTTTTACCATTAGCAAGAACTTGTTTCAGTTGCTTATCATAGGGGATTCGAACAACTGCTTCAAATACAGTATCAGGAAGCACAGCTTGCGGAACTTCAATATCCACGGGTTTATTAGCTAAATGGCAATTGGCACATACAATTCGTCCCGTTGCTTCTCGCGGGTTTTCATAACCCTGCTGCGCAAAAATGGGATATGCATTTGAAATAGATGCCCGAGTTATTACATATATCATGATCGATACAGAAATGGCTCGAGTCATCTCTTCCTTTACCCAAGAAAAAGTATTTAGATTTTGCATGTCCAATCATTGATCCCGGAATTTCTACAATAAATTAGATAGGTAGCTAGTATAGTTCCCTATACACGAGTCTGTCATTGTACTGGAATAATTGTACTGGAATATAGGACGAATACCTTGAGCGGATAGAAGTATAAAGAATTAAGTCAAACTTGAAACGCTTTCTTTATACACGAAGAAAGATTCTGATTTATTTTATTAATATAATGAGATCAAATGAGTTCTTTATTCATTCATTGAATGATAAATTACTACAAGCGAAGGAGATACACGATTTAAATAATGGAAGATCCAATATTTCACAATTGTATCTAGAATAACTGGAAAAGTGGAAACAAGACTAGATATAATTTGATCGTTATGATCCAATCCAAAATCGTTGTAGACTGACCCGATCATTAGTTCCCAACCATGAGTCGAGTGAAATCCGATCCATAAATCAGTAACTAAAAGAATGGAAAAAGCTTTTATTGTGTCACTTAAGTTATAGAGGAATTCCTGAACCCAAGAATTCAGAATGACAAGTTCTTCATTACTCAGAAGAAAATAACCACTTAGAATAGCTAAACATATTATATTTGTCGAGAAATGTAAAATGATATGGAGATCATATTCATTGTGTACTTTGACCAATTGTATCGTTTCCTTTTGTATTCCTATATGAAGTTTTTGTATATGTGTTTCCTGATCCTCCTTTATCATTTCGTCCAACAGGAATAGTTCTTCTAATTCTATGAATCTTTCTAGAACGTTTTTCTCTTGAATATGATTCAAAAAAGTTTGGGATTGTCTGGTATTCCACCAATTAGTAACCCAAGGTTCCAGACATTTATTAAATGAGAAAGACACCCACCAGGGCAAAAATACTATGGATGCGAGATATGGGAGGGAGACCAATGCTTTCTTTTTTTTCATTTTTTTCTGTGAATTGAATTGTTAATGAACCTGCTTCATTCTTCATTCGTCGACTCCATTTGATATTTCTCTGAAGCACGAGTTGTCTAATAAGGTATTGACCTCTGGATCTGGATTGGATCTAATCCTTTCCTATTTTTGTGTAAGAATTTCATTTTTTATTTAGAAGGAATATAGAAATAGAATAAGAGTCCTTTTCGGAGAAAATCGGATAAAAATGAGAAAAAAGAAATAAATATTATTCCAGATATCTCAATTGGGAAAACTCGAACCAATTTCATTTTCATTTGTTCCTTTCGATGAATACTTGAAAACCCACTTGAAGTAACGAGTCGAGTTTCGAGACGAAAAAACTCCCCTGGATCAAATCAATTAATTCTTTCGAAATGTTTCACCGTCTAATCAGAAAGGGGTATCAATTCAAAATCTTGGGTCTAAAAAGAAAAATTCTGTATTATGAAATACATGTTCGGATAGGTTTGATTAATTGATATCTATACTTAACTTATCTTATTAGTATTAGATTAGACAGACTTATTAGATTAGTTAGTTATAGTTAGATTAGAGTTTTTTCTAGTATAAAAGAATGAGGAAACTTCAGTTGTATTAAAAGGAGAATTAGCAATAGCAAGAGCAAGTTCCTTCCCCCATCTTGAGAAAATATTGATTTTTCAATTTCATTTATTCTTCACTTCAGTTCGTTTTAAAATACTTCAATTGGTACGCGCAAGAAATAGGCTAATTCAGCGGCTTTTTGTTCAATTTCTCGTGGAGTAAAATTCTCATCAGTACGAGTCAAGGGAATGGCTCCTTGGCCTCTGATTTCCATATAAAGGACACGACGAAGATAAAGACCCTCTTTAACTTCTATTCTGATTGATTGGATATCTCTCATAAGGAAGCGAAGGAAGATGCGACGATTTATTCCAGGAAATCCCCAACGAAAAATACACACTATTCCTTCTTTTCTATCGAATCGGTTATAACCGCTACCTACATTCCACGAAATTGTGGACCACAAATAGGAGCTAATGAATAGACCCGCGATCCCATAGAAAGACATCACAATCCCTTGCGGAAAAAAAATGATTTGCTGAGATGGAAATACAGATATCAAATTCCTACCAAGATAACTGGAAGTTCCAACCACTAAGAATCCTAGTGAATCTAAAAAAAGGATACACGCCCAGCAAAAATTACTCGTTTTTCGAGACCCCGTTATAAGTTCTATCCATATATGTTCTGATCGCCAATTCATACTATATTAGATCCAGTTGCATTTGATTGGAATTGAGCGAATAACCCAAATTTGACTTTACCTTTCTTGAGCCCGAAGTAACTTTCATCAAAGTAACTTTCATCAACTAGCACTATTCTGATGTGAAACATTAGGAGTAATTGGTTAGATACGTTAACTTTCTATTTTAAATATTCGCTAATCCAATTTGAACCAGCTACATATACATGTATTTATGCGGATATCATGTATCCGCATAACAGTTCTTTCATTTGTGTGTTCGGAAAGAGCCACATATCATACCATATTACACCAAATAAATATCTGTATTATCATCCAGTGTTGAAATCAATTGATAAGATTCGGTCCCATTGGGTCTAGACAATCTTATTTTTTTGGACATGAAGAAATAAAGAAACCATTGCAATTGCCGGAAATACTAGGCCCACTAAAGGCACAAAAATAGAGGGTAAGTTGAGATCTGTCATAGAATAGGTGCCTCGATTTACTATTTTATTTCTATCTATTTACTATTTCTATCTATTAAAAAGATATCCTCTTATGATATATCTATTATAAGTAATATTAAGCTATTATTCTATATGATTAGATAGAAACTATATATTTTATATTCTAAAATATTCTATATTCTAATCTAAAAATCAAATATTCTCAAAAAATGAGAATTCTAAATTCTCAAATTCTATATTATTATTGAAATTCTTATTCAAATGAAATTTAAATTCTTATTAATTATTCAAATGAAATTTAAATTCTTATTAAATGAAAATGAAATTTCATAAATGAAAAATAAAATGAAATATTTACTATTTCAAATAGTAACGTATAGTAACATATACATATATACTACATATATACAATATATACATATATATTATATATACATATATATTAAATTTAAATTTAGAAAATAAATTTAGAAATTCATAAATTCTACATAAATTCTATTACATAAATTCTATATTAATAGAATTATGTATATTAATATATCATCTAACATCTAAAATCAAATAATACTAAATACTATTCTAATAAAGAATATATATATCTAAATAAATATATAATTACTATTAATATATATATATCTAATAATATATCTAATATCTAAATAATATCTAAATAAATATAGAAATAAATAGAAAACAATAAAAAATCAATTAGAAATAAATAAATAGAAAAGAATAAATATATAAAAAAAAAAAGAAATCAAAAAAAAAAAAACAAAATCAAATAATTATCCGAAACCTCTGTCTCTTACTACAAGGAGAACTTATATCACCAAAGAAAAATTGAGAACTAGAACTTATGTCACCAAAGAAAAATTCTTCTTATTTTTTTTGATTACGATGAATTAAATACTTGTTCACTAAATAACTGAATCTAGTGCTATACTTTCATTTTTTTAACTTGGATTCAAGGGAAGGAAACCGTGGAGTTGAAATAACTCGCCCAGAAGACCTTTTAAAAGATTACGTGGTACTATTGGGTCGAATAAACCTTTATGGAATAAATACTCAGACGCTTGTGAACCATCAGGTACTATCTTATTCAATGTTTGTTCAATTACTCTTTTACCCGCAAATGCAATGTAGGCGTTAGGTTCAGCAATAATGATATCTCCCAACATAGCAAAACTGGCTGTTACTCCACCAGTTGTAGGAGATGTAAGAATTGATACATAGAATAACTTTTTATCTGATTGATAATTATATGAAGCAGAAGATATTTTAGCCATTTGCATCAAGCTCAAACTTCCTTCTTGCATGCGCGCTCCTCCAGAAGCACACACAATAATGACAGGTAGAGATCGATTAGTAGCATACTCGATCAAACGAGTAATTTTCTCGCCTACTACGGATCCCATACTACCCCCCATAAACTGAAAATCCATAACGCCAATTGCTACGGGAATACCATTTAGTTGACCTATGCCTGTTTGAACAGCTTCAGTTAAACCTATCTTTCTTTGATAAGAATCGATACGATCTCTATAAGGTTCTTCTTCTGAATGAAATTCAATGGGGTCCATAGATACCATATGCTCATTTATAGGATCCCAAGTTCCGGGATCAATCGAAAGTTCAATTCTATCTGAACTACTCATTTTCAAATGATATCCACACTGTTCACAAATATTCATTTTTGACCTAAAAAATTTTTTATAATTTAATCCATAACAATTTTCGCATTGAACCCATAAATGTCTGTATTTTTTATTTAGATCGAAATCATTGAAATTTTTCCTAGTTCTTATACTAGAACGACTACTCTCACTACCATTTATATTTTCAGTACAAATGAAATTATAAATGTAACGGTCACTGTAATTGTTGGTACTACTCGAAATAGAACTAGTAATACTTACTTCAAAATGAAGATAACTATCAATGCTACTATTAATGTGATTATTCCAACTAGATTGAGTATCATACATGTAATGATAATAGTAGTGATTCTTTTTCTTAGACCCCCCATTCAAATAACTAGAAATTTTTTTTTCTAGTTCACTCAGAAAAGAACTATCATTGTCAACCTCAAAAATCAGATTTTCAATATCAAAATATACAGAGTAACTCTCACCATTACTATCCCTAACTAAAAAAGTGTCATCAGAGATCAAACTCCAAATATCCCGGATATCAAATAAATAATCAACATTATTGAAACTATAATTACCACTATGATTCCAACCAGGAACCCTTTTCTCCGTATCGTTTAGAATAGGTTGTTCACTTCTACTGGTATGTCCAATACCATCAAGACTATCCATTAATTTACTTAACCCATATCTATGTTCTAACTTTTCGTTAGACAACATCGAATTGAACCGCCATTTTCCCATAGAGTTTTCCTACCCCCTATTTGATGAAAATACATTCGATGAATAATCATTTTACCTTCACTATTTGATTTGATTTCTTATCAGCCTTCACTATTTGATTTCTTATCAGAATTAAGCATACGAATCCAATCATTAGATTAGTTAATTAATAACGAGTAAGTATTGAAAGAAATGATTCTCTTTTGTGGGAATCCAAGGTATCACTTCAATATTCAATATATATTGATAGAATCCTTTTCTCGATTTTCAAATAGAAAGACACTGTTTTCTCCCATGTGATGTACAAATTCTCATCGAAAATAGAAATAGTTGTTTATTTTTATAAATATAAATAAAGGATTTGTTCTCGTATAATCAAATAATGAAGTTTGTAATTTCAACATGGAACGAAAAAGACAATATATAGGATATAGGATGGGTAGAAAGAGCCTTTCCTTTGGCTTGATCTATGGCCTGAAACTAGGAGATATAAAAAAGTCCACCAATCCCAAGGATCCATAGGATTGGATTAATTATGGATCCAACAACAAACAATAGAAATATTGAGTTGTTTAGTCTTCGATCTTATCCTGTATTTTGATCTTATCCTGTATTTCGATCTTATCTTGTATCTATTATATATAGAATAGATAAGATCTGTACATATAAAAGATATATGCAAATACAAATACATAGTATAGGATGCTCATTCTTTTTTTTATTATTTTATTCGTTAATCGGCCCAATCTTTTTTAAGAAAAGATTGAGCCGACTTTAATTGCAATCAATTAGGAGAACAAACAGGAATTACTGAATTATGCACACTTAGCTTTTTTCTTTATCTAGCTTATCTACTGGTTCAAATTCGAATTTAATCGCTTTCCATACTTCACAAGCAGCGGCTAGTTCAGGGCTCCATTTGGAAGCTTCACGAATAATTTCATTACCTTCACGAGCAAGATCACGTCCCTCG